TTCGAATCAATATGGAATTATTTCCTCATGCTCATTCTCTATTTTCTCCTTGGTTAATAATAGTGGGCGCAGTACAAATAATCTATGCAGCTTCAACATCTCTTGGTCAACGAAATTTAAAAAAAAGAATAGCCTATTCCTCTGTATCTCATATGGGTTTTATAATTATAGGAATTGGTTCTATCACAGATATGGGACTCAACGGAGCCCTTTTACAAATAATCTCTCATGGATTTATCGGTGCTGCGCTTTTTTTCTTGGCTGGAACAACTTATGATAGAATACGTCTTCTTTATCTTGACGAAATGGGTGGAATAGCTATCCCAATGCCAAAAATGTTCACGATATTCAGTAGCTTTTCGATGGCCTCCCTCGCATTACCAGGTATGAGTGGTTTTGTTGCCGAATTAATAGTCTTTTTTGGACTAATTACTAGTCCAAAATTTCTTTTAATGACAAAAATCCTAATTACTTTTGTAATGGCAATTGGAATTATATTAACCCCTATTTATTTATTATCTATGTTACGCCAGATGTTCTATGGATACAAGATATTTAATGGCCTAAACTTTTCTTTTTTTGATTCTGGGCCGCGAGAGTTATTTCTTTCGATCTCCTTTTTTTTACCCGTACTAGGTATTGGTATGTATCCCGATTTCGTTCTTTCACTATCAGTTGAAAAGGTTGAAGTTATCCTATCTAATTCTTTTTTTAGATAGTTTTTTTATAAATAAAAAATGAAAAAAATCTTATCATTTATAAAAAGGTTCGTTGTACAATGACAAAAAGAACGCTTTTTCTTCTCTTGTGTTAAGTAAAAAAACTTTGTGTGAACTAGGGAGAGCCTCGCGAATCAAAGTAACGGGTCTCTCCCTAGTTCACACAAAGTTTGATATGCGTTATATGCTTTTCTATTCCTATTGGTAAGTGGTAAGAACTCCTTTTTGAATTTAATTAGATGTTAATGTAAATGAACCATAACTATGTAATCCTATTCCTAATAGATTTACTCCAAAATAGCATATCCAAATTATAAGAAATCCAATAAACGCTACAATTGCTGAATTTGTACCCTTCAATTTTAGATTTGTTTGAGTATGTAAATAAATTGCAAATATGATCCAAGTAATAAAAGCCCAAGTTTCTTTTGGGTCCCAACTCCAATAGGACCCCCATGCTTCATTAGCCCATACTGCTCCAGAAAGAATTCCTATCGTTAAAAAGAGAAATCCTAGACTAATAACCCGATAACTCCAATAATCCAATTGTTGAATCAATTGCAACTTATAATAATTCCTTGGAGAAAAAAAAGAAGTTTTTTTAAAAATATTTTTTTCTTCATTCATGTATTCGACTTTATCAAGGAAAAATGACTTATTTAAATTTAATAAATGATTACTCGTAGAAAAAAATTTTCTATTTTTTCGAACTGTAATGACTAGAAGTGATACTGATAATAATGATCCACATAAAAGGGCCACATATCCCAATATCATCATACTTACGTGCATTATTAACCACTCGGATTGAAGAGCAGGTACTAATATAGTGGATTCGTGTATTTCAGTTAAAAGGCCTGAGGTAGCAAAGCCCTGGGAAAAAATAGCACTTGGACCTATTATTGTGCTTAGAATATTTTGATTTTTTTTGAAATACGGAACTATATAAATAAAGGAAAAACTCCATGAAAGAAAGATTAACGATTCATTTAAATTACTTAGTGGAAAATGTTTCGAATAAATCCAACGAGAAATTAATAATCCTGTTATACACAAAAAAGTCGTTATCATGCCCTTTTCGGATGAATCATATAGTTTTACGATTTCATCGACAAAAAAGGTTATCAAATGAATTGTAATTAGAATTGAAACAGTCGAAAAAGAAATATGAGTTAATATATGCTCTAAAGTTGAAAATATCATAAAAAGAGTTCCTTAATTATAAAATCGAAATCGGCAATTGAATTCATTATTCATTATAGGATCTATTTTCTTTTTTTAGGAAATGACATGCCGCCACTCGGACTCGAACCGAGATGCTCTAGCACTGCTTCCTAAGAGCAGCGTGTCTACCAATTTCACCATAGCGGCTTGTCTTGACCTCATAATAGCCTATAAATAAGCAATCGTCTAGATTTAAGAATTCAATTGGGTGCAATATTTTCAGGAAAGATTCAAATCAATGAATAAAATCTGTTCAAATATGTCCTTGAACGTTCATTATTTTAGTTTAGGGTTTTAGTTTTATTGTGTATTTGAGAATCTTCTTTACTTGAATTCTTGTAAAACCAAAAAGTCTTACTATCAATTAAGGGATAGAACCTTTCCTCTAAAAAACATTTTTTAAATTAAATGTTTTTGATTTATTTAATTTTAAAAAGTACAACCAAAAAAGAAGTTTTATCAATGAACAAAAAACCTATTTTAGATTATTCAAAATTCACACATATTTATCCATAAAATTTACACTAAGTGTTTTTGCGTGAATTGATGGCCAGAGATATATGGGCTCTATTCTATATAAGAATTTACAGAAAATCCAAAAGAAAAGTAAGAAAGTTGTGCAAAAAAAAATCTTTTATAGTACAAATAAGTTGCTGGGGGAAATAAGACTCCTATTCTGGAAAGAAAATATATTAAAAAGAAAGTGAGTATCTTGTGTTTTTTTGTTAAAAAAAAAAGACTTTGTTTAAATTCGGTTTAAAGTAAAAGTAAAACAGAAGAATTCCATTTCCTATGAATTAATTCAACAGGAAATGGAATTTGAGAATTGTCTTTTTGAAACGGAAGAATTTAATTTTTAAGTTAGGTCAATTTAGATTTTTATAAGGTGTTCTGTTTTATTTCTTAATAACTTATTTTTTTATTTTATTTGTTTGTCGCACAAAAAAACTTTTTGAAATCCCGGTAGAAAGAGATTTCCCTAAAGAAAACGCTTTTAACGCTGACCAATAGCCTTTCCTTTTCCAAAAATTTTTACGAATACGCTTTTTTGATGCAGAAGTACGTTTTTTTGGAACTGCCATTTAAATAAAAATTAAGAGATTACTCATTGGTATAGCTGGATGTGAAAGACATCTATTGTTTAAAAAAATCTGCGCTTTTCTAGATAATTTTTTTTCTAAAATTCTAAAAGAATGGAATATGAACGATATGATAAAATCGCATAAAATTTTTTTAAAAAATAAAAAACAAGAAGAATATTTTTAGTAACTTGTCAAAATTTGACTTGCATTTTCAAATTCGAAGGAGACTCATAATTAATCTTTGTCTTTTATATGATTTGACCAATTGTAACTTCTTGATTTGAATATTTGAAATATTTAGAAGAAATTCAGAAAGAGAAAGAATAAGTAAAAAGAAAGAAAAATTTTTCATTTTTATATTTAAGTTAGGTTAAGCTTAGTGCATATTTTCATTTTTTTATTGACTCCTTTCAAAAGAAGTAAGGTCCGATAAATCGGAAAAATTTAATTACGAATTTCAATTTTTTTATGCAACAGACATATCAATATGGGTGGATTTTACCTTTTGTTCCACTTCCAATTCCTATGTTAATAGGAGTGGGACTTCTTCTTTTTCCGACAGCAACGAAAAATCTTCGTCGTATGTGGGCTTTTCCAAGTATCTTATTGTTAAGTATAGTCATGATTTTTTCAATTAATCTGTCTATTCAGCAAATAAATAGCAGTTCTATCCACCAATATGTATGGTCTTGGACACTCGATAATGATTTTTCTTTAGAATTTGGCTGCTTGATCGATCCACTTACTTCTATTATGTCAATGTTAATCACTACTGTTGGAATCATGGTTCTTATTTATAGTGATAATTATATGGCTCACGATCAAGGATACTTGAGATTTTTTGCTTATATGAGTTTTTTCAGTACTTCCATGTTGGGATTAGTTACTAGTTCAAATTTGATACAAATTTATTTTTTTTGGGAATTAGTTGGAATGTGTTCCTATCTATTAATAGGGTTTTGGTTTACGCGACCTCCTGCAGCAAATGCTTGTCAAAAAGCATTTGTAACTAATCGTGTAGGGGATTTTGGTTTATTATTAGGAATTTTAGGGTTTTATTGTATAACAGGTAGTTTTGAATTTCAGGATTTATTCGAAATACTCAATAACTTGATTTATAATAATGAAGTCAACTTTTCCTTTGTTATTTTGTGTGCTGCTTTATTATTTACCGGTGCAGTTGCTAAATCTGCACAATTTCCCCTTCATGTGTGGTTACCCGATGCTATGGAGGGACCCACTCCTATTTCGGCTCTTATACACGCTGCTACTATGGTAGCAGCGGGGATCTTTCTTGTAGCTCGCCTTCTCCCTCTTTTCATGGTTATACCCTATATAATGAATTTAATCTCGTTGATAGGCATAATCACATTATTATTAGGAGCTATTTTAGCTCTTGCTCAAAAAGACATTAAAAGGGGTTTAGCCTATTCGACAATGTCTCAATTGGGTTATATGATGTTAGCTCTAGGAATGGGGTCTTATCGAAGTGCTTTATTTCATTTGATTACTCATGCTTATTCCAAAGCATTATTATTTTTAGGGTCTGGGTCCATTATTCATTCAATGGAAACTGTTGTTGGCTATTCTCCGGATAAAAGTCAGAATATGGTTTTTATGGGTGGTTTAACAAAACATGTACCGATTACTAAAACCTCTTTTTTATTAGGTACACTTTCTCTTTGTGGTATTCCGCCTCTTGCTTGTTTTTGGTCAAAAGATGAAATTCTTAATGATAGTTGGTTGTATTCGCCAATTTTCGCAATAATAGCTTGGGCTACCGCAGGATTAACCGCATTTTATATGTTTCGCATCTATTTACTTACGTTTGAAGGTCATTTAAATGTTCATTTTCAAAATTATAGTGGCAATCAAAATACTTCTTTCTATTCCATATCTCTATGGGGTAAGGGGTCTTCAAAAGGAATTAACAAGAATTTTAGTTTATTAAGAATGAATAATAATGAAAGTTCTT